GTTTTCTTCTTCCGCATGTAAAAAAGGAATAAATAAATCAATCAAATTCCGAGAGGCTTCATGAAGTGCTTCTTTAGGAGTTAAACTTCCATTGGTCCATATTTCGATAAAAAGTATCTCTTGTTTTTCATTCCCATTTACATAAGAATGAATACTATGATTCGCATTTCGAACAGGCATGAATATAGCATCTACAGGATAACTTGCGTCTTGAAAATTATTTGGCGTTTGTATACGATATCCGCGATTCCTCTCGATCTTTAATTCAATACACAAATTAATTGGCTCCGTTAGGTTAGCTATATGCTGTGTATTATCAACGATTTCCACAGAAGGTGGTAAGATGATGTCTTGAGCAGTTACGCATCCAGGACCCTTGACACAAATAGACGCATCGCGAGTTCCATACAGATTACTTCTCAATACAATTTCTTTCAAATTCATTAAAATTTCATGTACTGATTCTTGAATACCGACTATGGTAGAGTATTCATGTGGTATTTTTTCAGATTTTGCACGTGTGATACATGTTCCCTCTATTTCTCCAAGCAAAGCTTTTCGCATCGCAATGCCTATAGTATCGGCTTGACCCTTCATAAGTGGAGACAGAATAAAGCGTCCATAATAAAGACGCTTACTGTCTGCTCTTGATTCAACACACTTCCACTTTAGTGTCCGAGTCGATACTCTTATTTTCTCTCGAACCATAGTAATATTTTTTGATCAAATCATTGAATTATTTATTTCTCTTGAAATTTATCTTCAATGTTTATTTTTACACACGTCGTTTTTTAGGGGGCCTACAGCCATTATGTGGCATAGGGGTTACATCCCGTATGAAACTTAAGAGTATACCGCTTCTACGAATAGCTCTTAATGCTGCATCTCTTCCGAGACCAGGGCCCTTTATCATGACTTCTGCTCGTTGCATACCCTGATCCACTACTGCCCGAATAGCATTTCCTGCTGCGGTTTGAGCGGCAAATGGTGTCCCTCTTCTTGTCCCTTTGAATCCACAAGTACCGGCGGAGGACCAAGAAATTACCCGACCCCGTACATCTGTAACAGTCACAATTGTATTGTTGAAACTTGCTTGAACATGAATAACGCCCTTTGGTATTCTACGCGTACTTTTACGTGAGCTAATACGTCCATTTCTACGTGAACCGATTCTTGGTATGGGTTTTGCCATATTTTATCATCTCATAAATCTAAGTCAGAGATATATGGATATATCCATTTCATGTCAAAACGGATCCTTTATTTATTTTGATGTGTATATCGTGGGTGACCTTTAGGGGTCCTTTTTTTATAAAGATTATCCTTGTCTTTGTTTATGTCTCGGATTGGAACAAATTACCATAATTCGTCTCCGCCTACGGATTAGTCGACATTTTTCACAAATTTTCCGAATGGAGGCCCTTATTTTCATATTTGTCATTCCTTACCTTAATTCCGAATCCACTTATTGGAAGAAAATAAGTTTCTTGAAATTTTCTATTTCGAATTGTATCCCTACAAAAAAAGAATATTGCAAGTGAAAAGACTACTTCACCTAATCATTCGAATCTTTGTTTCGTAGTCTCTAAATTATACGCCCTCTGGTTCTGGTTGAATCGTAACAACTTACTGCAATTTTGACTCTATATGACCTAGTATATGTATAAAACTATGTCGAATCCTTAAACGTAACCTAGAATTGGATCCTCATTATCTAAACAAACCCCAAACATACCATTGGGAAGTGATTCAGTAATTAAACCCTCATAAATCCTTTTTTGTTCTTTCATTCCAGATGAAACCCCTTTCAAAGTATCAATTAATGAAGGAGGAGTGGAAACCCACCTCTTCTCTTTTTTTTTTTTTACAAATAGGGAAGTTCTGTGTATAATTCGAATATCATAAAGATTACCATATATAACACAAAATTTCTCCGCCGATTTCCTGTAGTCGAGCTTCTCGGTCTGTCATTATACCCCGAGAAGTAGAAAGAATTACAATGCCCATTCCGCCTAAAATTCTAGGAATTCGTTGATAGTTAGAATAGATTCGGAGACCAGGTCGACTGATCCGTTTTAAATTTAAAATAGTTTTATATGGTCCTTTCCTATTTCTTCTATGTCGTAGGGTTAAAACCCAAAAATCCTTGGTGCTTTCCCGATGTTTCCTTACGTTTTCAATAAAACCTTCTCGTAAAAGTATTTTAACAATGTTTTCGGTGATGTTAGTAGATGGTATTCGAACCATTCCTTTTCTATTCATGTCAGCATTGCGAATAGAGGTTATTATGTTAGCAATAGTGTCCTTACCCATGATAAACGAAAATTATTGGTTACTTTTAATTTTGATCTAATCAACATGCTTTTTTTTTTTTAATAATTATTAATTTTAAAAGGTATATACGTGATACACAATCTACTAATTAATTGAATTCAAATACTATAACTATATCACGGTACCATCTTATAATACTTCAGGTGCTAATGAAATTATTTTAGTGAAATTTAACTGTTTCAATTCTCGGGCAATCGCACCAAAAATTCGAGTTCCTTTTGGATTTCCTTCTTGATCAATAACAACCGCAGCATTGTCATCATATCGTATTATCATACCGTTTTCTCGTTTGAGTTCTTTACAAGTACGTACAATTACAGCTCTGATCACTTCTGATCTTTCTAGAGGTGTATTTGGGACGGCTTTCTTGATTACAGCAACAATAACGTCACCAATATGAGCATATCGTCGATTACTAGCCCCTATGATTCGAATACACATCAATTCTCGGGCTCCGCTGTTATCTGCTACATTCAAAAGGGTTTGAGGTTGAATCATATTATTTTGGAATCTTTTCTTTCAATGCAAAGGGCGAAGTAAAAAAAAAAAAGAAATCTGCAATTGCAATTGTTTTTTTTTATCTCAAACAAAGACCGCTTTCCTTTGATTCTACATTTTTATCCCGAAGTAATGAATTGGGTTCGTATAGGCATTTTCGACGCCGCTATTGAAATAGCTTTTCTGGCTATATTTTCTGCTACTCCACCCATTTCATAAAGTATTCTACCTGGTTTAACAACAGCTACCCAATATTCGGGGGATCCTTTCCCTGAACCCATACGTGTTTCTGTGGGTCTTAGTGTAACGGGTTTGTCTGGAAATATACGTACCCATATTTTTCCGCCGCGTCGTGCATTTCGTGTCATTGCCCTTCGTCCCGCTTCGATTTGTCTAGATGTGATCCAAGCGGGTTCAAGTGCCTGAATAGCGTATCTACCGAAGCAAATACGATTGCCGCGATAAGACATTCCTTTCATTCTTCCTCTATGGTGTTTACGAAATCTGGTTCTTTTGGGGTTATAGTTGATGGTTATTTCTCAATTCCATCTCTACTACAAAACCGGACATGAGAGTTTCTTCTCATCCAGCTCCTCGCGAATGAAACGATTCAAAAAAATATACATGTATTTACTGAATAATAGATTGAATCATGGGATTCTTTGAGATTTCATTTAATCAATCTATTAGAAATTTTAGAAATTTGTATATCTTCTTTTGATAGAAAACTAAACTCTTTATAGATTCTAGAATAATAGAATAATTTTTTTTTTATTTTTTTTTTATTATAATTATAGTTTTCTAAAAAATTATAGATAATATAATCTCGTTTTGTTATTTTTTCTTTTATTATAAGGTTATAACAAATCTTTATTTTGTTTTGCCTTTTCTTTTTTTATCTATTATTATACGACCCAAATTTAGAAATCTAATAAAATGGAAACGTTCGCGGGCGAATATTTACTCTTTTTATATGTGTTTCGGTTCTCGGGTTAATTAGCCCATGAACCGACCTCTCATAATAAATGGATTGGTCTTGGGTTCCTTCCGCCATCCTACCCAATGAATTATTAGAATTCGTTTTCAACGGGTTCCCTCGTTCCCATCGCCTCTCGATTAATGGTTAGGTCTTAATTCTACAATGGAGCCCTTAATCAAATTTGTTCTTGAGTCAATCTTCTCAGTCTTTATTGTCTCGGGGCTCTTGGCTTTTTTGTTCCATGAACAGATTCATCTAATTATGAATCCATCAGTCTTAATGCTTTATTACACTGCCTTTTATGAGATGACCCATAGACCTTACATATTACATATTGGAATCGTATATCATTCATATTCTTTTTCTCTCTTTCTTTCACCCTTCCATTTATCCGCATACTTTTATTGCTTCACAACTCATAATCAGATTGTGTTTTTTTTTTATGCAAAAACAAATTTCAGTTGCTACAATGATATGACCAATATAACATATCTTGCCTGGTTGGTTTTTTAGATCCAGATAATGCGAAGCGATGAGTTGGTTATTAGTTTTATAATTATTAGTTCAGATTATGTATGGGCTGATCTTTCTTTTTGGTTTTAATCCTAACCTTAAAAAAACCGACGAGTCGCACACTAAGCATAGCAATTATCTCAAATGATTAATTTCATTTTTATTTAACCTTATAAAATTGCTCATTTTTTATTTAAACGAAAAAGACTGATTTGTGATTTCTTGGTCTATCATTGAATAAAACGTAAACACAAGTTGAGTAAGGACTTATTATTGCTCGTCTACAAATATCCAAATTTTAATGCCTAATACCCCATAGATAGTTCGAACTGGATAGCAACAATAATCAATTTTAGCTCGAATGGTTTGTAGAGGAACCCTTCCTTCTCTGATCCATTCGACACGTGCAATTTCTTTTCCGTCTATCCGTCCGGCAATTTGTACTTGAATTCCCTTTGTACCCGCCTGTTCAGTTAATTCAATAGCTTTTTTCATTGCTTTTCGAAATGAAACTCTATTCTTTAATTGTCCGGCTATAAATTCTGCGAGAATATTAGGATGTCCATAAGGGTTTCCTATTCTTGTAATAGCAATGTTGAGTTTTCGGTTCACAGAATTTAATTCTTTTTGTACATTCATCTGTAATTCTTCGATTTTTCGAGACCCACCTTCTATT